CCTTTTTAAAATATCCTGAACAGTTCCTGTAGGTTGAGCCCCCCTTTCAAGGAAATATAAAATAGCGGGAACATTAAAATAAGTTTGATTCTTTATCGGATCATAAAAACCTACTTTCTGAAGATCTTTTCCTTCTCTTCGAGATCGAACATCAATTGCAACGATTCGATAGACGACTCATTGAGATAGATGTAGATGAACAATACACACCCCCCCTAGAAACGTATAGGAAGTTTTCTCCTCGTACGGCTCGAGAAAAAAGAATTGGATTTGAAGTTTTATCTATGGTATGTAATTCGAATAAATTCCATAAATGACTAAATGATAAAAGGTTCCATAAAATCATCAAATCAATTAGACTAGGGTTTAAGTCTTTTTTTTTTTTTTTTCTTCTTCCTTCCTAAAAATGAAAAAGAAACTATTCGTACTCATAACTCAAGTTAGATAACTCTCAAATAATTCAAAAGAGAATCTTTCATTTATTGAGTGGTCTTTACCCCTTTTTTGTTTGTCTCAGTTAAAATCTATTTGGATTCTTAAGTTTGTCCCAGTTAGTGAGACGATTAAAACGGTGTTTCCTTGTTCTGGGATCCTTTATCTTTGTTTTAAAGTTTGAAATCATTGGGTTTAGGCATTCCTTCGGTGCTTCTTAATCCTTTCAAAATGGCAGCAACATACCCCTTTTTGTGATTTCCTTCTATCAAAGAATCCTACGGACAATTGATTCCCGCGGGATACACTTTGGATCGAAAGGGTTTGATTAATTCCAACAAATTTTCCTTTTGAATTGAAAACTTGCTCGAATGGGATCCCTTCGATTTATATATCGAAGATATATTAACGAAGTTGCTCCAATTTATTGATTTGCATTAACCCTAGATTCTTGTCCTGAGAAATGAATTAATACTTTCTACTCGAGCTCCATCGTGGACTATTTTAGTTACCAACGGATGTCGAAGCCAAGAGCATCTTCATTCCTATAGAAATCGAAAATGGTGGATATAAGAAAGAATCCACAATGGATCATGTCCTTCAAGTCGCACGTTGCTTTCTACCACATCGTTTCAAACGAAGTTTTACCATAACATTCCTCTAATTTTGACCCAGTATGGAATTGATTCAATTATGGAATCATGAATAGTCATTGGTTCATAGACATCGTAATCTATACCCTTTTCTTCTATTTTCTTCTAAAATTAGAATTAGAATATAGAATAGAGATTCTATATATAGTTATAGATCGGTAAAGAATATAGCTATAGCTATAAATCGGTAAAGAGGTTTCTGAAGAAGTTTTATCAAGTCCTCTTAACTAAAATTAAAAAGAATTTTAATTTAATAAATTTAATAATAGATTCAATCTAAATAGGTTAAGGGTAAATATTTCAATTTGAAAATTTCAAATCGAGGGGATCAAAAACAAAAACCTTTTTCACAAAAATAGAAATAAATAGAAGGATACATATACGTTAAACATTTCCTCATTTTTTATGTATTTTGTTTAAGCTGTGTAGTTCAGCAAGATTTCATTAATCGAATCTTGCCATACATAATAGAATAGAAAGTGAATAAAAGATAATAAAAGATATAAAACACCCCCCTTTTCTTAAGTGTTACATAAATTTACAATTATTTATATTTATTAATTAGGTATTAGGGACAAAGGCGAAATACTTAAAAAGCGGGATTCAAAGAAAATACATCGGGTAGATATATAATTACATATATAATATAATTTAATTTTTGTTAATGCAATTCAGGCAGACACAGAAATTTGAATATCTTCGGTTAATGTATTTGCCTCCCCCCGGACTATGTAACTAATGGGACATAAGAGAAATCAAAATGGGAATTATGATCTGGGATGCAGACTGGCTAGGTACAAACCCAAACAAGTCAAAATTTAGTTGTTCCTATTTTGATTTTAGTCTAGCCCCTTAGGAGAATTAATCTTATTGAGTTTGAATGAATCTCATTAGTACCAAAATAGTTAGAATTCAGAAATCTATATAAAAATTCGTAAAAAATTAGTTTACGGGATAGGGAATAATAAATAGGATCCTTGAAAATTTAAATATTGATAAAATATAAAATCAATATGGGGCGGAATGTTTTTATAAATAACTAACTTCCCGAAACAAGATGGGGTTGGGCATATGATGAAAAGACGCGCTCCCCCCCCCCTTTTTTGAATTCAAACTTTTGGAACCAATGTTCCCAATTTACCTGGATCAGAAATCGAGTCAATTATACCTGCGTGTCGTTTGAACTCGATTCAATTCAGTTTGTGTAAAAAAGATATGATTCATGCATAAAAGATAAAAATCAGAAGCAAGAAAGATATTCCATCTAATATTAGACTTTACCCCATTCAACAAAATCTTTATTCTATTCTAACATAATGAATATGCTCTGGGACGGAAGGATTCGAACCTCCGAATGGCGGGACCAAAACCCGTTGCCTTACCACTTGGCCACGCCCCATTTAGATTTCTATTCGATACTATCGAATAAAGTATAATATTGGTATCGAATTATAATATTGGTATTCATTATTTGTCAATTCCAATCTAATTTATTCCATAGATATTTAGATTGTTACTAGGATTTTCTTAAATATAAAATTAAACTTAATTTATTGATCATTAGATAGAATTCAATTAAGATATTGGATGAAAGTATGATTTCTTCTATTCTCTTTTGAGAATTGGAGAATTTTTGATTGGGTGAGTTCAAAAGAAAAGAAGGATTTTTTGTCTATCTAAATTTTTCTTTTTTTTCCTTATATCAATAACTCAATCAAAATGTAATTATCTCCAAGAACAAAATGTCTGTTATGCTTAATATCTTTAGTTTGATCTGTATCTGTCTTAATTCTGCCTTTTATTCAAGTAGTTTTTTCTTCGGAAAATTGCCCGAGGCCTATGCTTTTTTGAACCCAATCGTAGATGTTATGCCAGTCATACCCGTCTTCTTTTTTCTCTTAGCTTTTGTTTGGCAAGCTGCTGTAAGTTTTCGATAAGATCCTTAATCTAAATTATTTCAATTTAATAATTCAAAATTTCTTACTAATTTCCTAGAAAGTTCATGATTTTTTTCTAGAAAGAGACTCGGTTCTTGATATCCAAATAGAATATGTGGTAGAAAAATGGGGGATCTATTCTCTTTTTTCTTTTTTTTTTTTTTTTGAAAAAAAAAATTATCTTGGAGATTGTGTAATGCTTACTCTCAAACTCTTCGTTTACACAGTAGTGATATTTTTTGTTTCTCTCTTCATCTTTGGATTCCTATCTAATGATCCTGGACGTAATCCCGGACGTGAAGAATAAGGGTTTTCTTTTCTATTTTCTTAGGATTTTATGTTTAGATAAGATGCCAAATTTGACAAAAAAATCAAGTCATCAAGGGAAACGGAAAGAGAGGGATTCGAACCCTCGGTACGAATAACTCGTACAACGGATTAGCAATCCGCCGCTTTAGTCCACTCAGCCATCTCTCCCAATTGAAAATTGGGTTAGATTACACAGAAAATAAGGAGTATTCCTTTCTCTATTATATAGATATGTACAATTTTTATCAGCAATTTCTTTTCGATAAATAAAGAAAAGGGCTCGAAAAATATAAAGAAAACTAAAAACGATCCTTTCTCCTTGAGGTTATTTTGTTCGAAAAACCCTTCTTGTTGACATGGCCTGGCCTGGTCAGTACCTAGCCGGGCCTTTTTTTGTTTTGTTCCAACTAATTATAGATAAATAATGATTATAGATAAATAATGATGATTTTTCATTTATCTGATTTGAAAAAAAAAATGCTTAGCTTAGTATTATATAAAGTGAATAGGAAATATTTAAGCACGAACAAAAAAAGAAGAAGAACTATTTCCGTCCGTGAAAACGAAAAAAGGGGGGTCAATACTCTAAATTTTATGATTTTTTGATGATCCTATCTTTATTATATTATTATACCCTATACCCCATTTCCCGGTTCGACAAAAGGTCCAGTTGTATACAATAATCGCATTGTAGCGGGTATAGTTTAGTGGTAAAAGTGTGATTCGTTTTTTTAACCCTTTAATAGTTAAAGGATCTTTTTTTCGGTTTGATTCGTATTCCGACCAAAAACTTTATTTGCAAAAATCAAAGGATTTAATCCTTTACCTCTCAATCACGGATTCGAGAAAAAATATACATTCTCGTGATTTGTATCCAAGGATCACTTAAAAAGTAAGAAATTGGATTATGAAATTACGAAACATAATTTTGGAATTGCATTAATACTCTCAATTGAATAAGTATGAGTAAAGGATCCATGGATGAAGATAGAAAGTAGGTTTCTAATCGTAACTAAATTTTCAATTTTTGCTTTCCAAATAAAAAATTGAATCAAAATAGCTATTAAACGATGACTTTGGTTTACTAGAGGCATCGACCTGTTGTTTTAGCTCGGTGGAAACAAAATCCCTTTCCTCCGGACCGTCTCAAATAAAAATAGAGAACGAAGTAACTAGAAAGATTGTTAGAATTACTCTCTTCTAGGGGGATCATCTAGAAAGCGATTTGTTTTGTCTGTAGTCAAACAAAAGTTGACATAGATGTTATGGGTAATTTTTTTTTATTTTGTTCACATCCATAAAGGAGCCGAATGAAACCAAAGTTTCATGTTCGGTTTTGAATTAGAGGCGTTCAAAATGCTGAATCGACGTCGACTATAACCCCTAGCCTTCCAAGCTAACGATGCGGGTTCGATTCCCGCTACCCGCTTTCTATTCTTTTATTCGAAATTATTCTATATTCTAGGCTTATTCTTTTTTTTTTCAGCGAAGAGGTGGGAAAAGTAAAAATACGAAAAAAATCGGAATGAAAAGCGTCCATTGTCTAATGGAGAGGACAGAGGTCTTCTAAACCTTTGGTATAGGTTCAAATCCTATTGGACGCAAATTATTTCCATATATATATATTTTTTTTTAGATTTTGATATCACGAAAGACTTTTCGAGTAACT